TCTTTCTAATTAGAATAAAAAAACTAAGAACAGATAAAGTAAGGGCTTGTATTGGATTGGCACTAATATCCACATAAATACAAACAAAACCACTGTAGGTAAAAGGATAAATAAAATGAAATAAGAACTTTCAAAAATAAGATAGATATAAATAGAACAAGAGTGAAGGAAGGGATAGTATAGAAAAGTTTATACAAAGCTAAGCTATATATATATACAAACTACCCACACCCCCCTTTTTTTTGTATTTCATTAAATTCAGTGTCTTTAATTAAGACAAAGATCCGTAAAAACCCCTGCCTTCTTTAATTTAAAATATCATGAACAGTTCCTGTCGTTTGAGTGCCTTTTAAACTTAAAGGAAATATCGAATCAGAGGAACGTTTAAATAAGTTTTCTTTTTTAGTGGATCATAAAAACCCACTTTCCGAACAGCTCTTCCTTCTCTTCGTACTCAAACATCACTTGTAACGATTCGATAAAGGATTCGTTGGTATATATATAAGTGGATAAAAATTGCATTCAAAATGTGTATCATTGTAAGGTGTGAGACGTAAAACTTTTTTCTCAGTAACTAACGTAAATAGGAAGAGATAAGGGGAATAAAATAAGAATGTGATCAAAAAACCGTTCAACTTTTTTTGTTTTGAATTTGAATTTTGATATCTGTTTCCCCCGTCCCTGAAAAAAAAAGATAGATTCAATTCCATTTCCATATTATTTGAGCACAATCCACTTTTTGAAAAATAAATTAGTCCAAGAAAAGTTATTAAAAATATGAAACGAAAGAAGAATTGCATTTATTATTCTCTTAATAATAAAAAGGTTGCCAAAGCCGGTAATTTTTTTTATGTAATTTTTTTTATGTATAGAATAGGTATACGCTGGGACGGAAGGATTCGAACCTCCGAATAGCGGGACCAAAACCCGTTGCCTTACCACTTGGCCACGCCCCATTTCTATTCAACTCAACACTAATAAAAACTAATATAGGTATTAGTTCTTCGTCAATTCCCGTTCCAATAAATATCTTATGAAATAGATTAGTTTATTGCTCAGATTTTAATATATGTAGATATAGAATTAAACTCAATTTATTGATCATAATATATAATTCAATTAAGATATTGTATGAAAATATGATTCCTTCTATTCTTTTTTGATTTGAGAATTGAAGGATTTTTGATTGAGTGAGGTTCATCAATAAAGGTTTTTGTCTATCTTACTTTATTTTTATTTTATATAAATCCATTTTGATATCATCATTAATAATATTTTAATAACTCAATATTTTAATAACTCAATCAAAATAGAATTATCTTCAAGAATAAATATCTTCAAGAATAAAATTGGATTATGCTTAATATTTTTAGTTTGTTTTGTATCTGTTTTGATTCGGCTATTTATTCAAGCAGTTTTTTCTTCACAAAATTGCCCGAAGCCTACGCTTTTTTGAATCCAATTGTAGATGTAATGCCAGTCATCCCTGTGCTCTTTTTTCTATTAGCCTTTGTTTGGCAAGCTGCTGTAAGTTTTCGATGAGGTTTTTAATACTGTCCTAAAATAATTTATTCAAGAAAAAAAAATTCTAACAATTTATAAGATCAGATAAGTCTTATAGTATAAGCCCTCCCCCAATTCAAGCATTCAAGTTATTATATAGACGCGAAAAATCAAATAGGGCTTACCCTATTCGATATTACTCATTCTAAACATTTTTCTTTTCCATTCCCTTGAACTTGAAAGGGAGCCCTATATTATAAATTATAAGAGTCCTCCACAATATCTAATTGTAGGTGTGAAGGCAAATTCTTGGCAATGAAAGACTCAACTCTTATTACAAATGAATTTATAAAAAATCTTTTCTATTTCTAAAAACTACTTCATTTCTTGATATAAAAATTATTGTGATCAAAATTATTGTGATATATAGGGTATAAAAATAGAGAATCTATTTTCTTTTTTTCCAAACCAAAATTGGAGATTGTGTAATGCTTACTCTCAAACTCTTTGTTTACACAGTAGTGATATTCTTTGTCTCTCTCTTCATCTTTGGATTTTTATCTAATGACCCGGGGCGTAATCCTGGCCGCGAAGAATAAAAAATAAGAGTTTTGACTTGCTTTTAAATATTTTTAGCATTTTTATCTATTCTACATCTTTAACTATTAAATTCAAAAATTGGAAAGGTAAAAAAATACCAAATAATCAACGGAACCGGAAAGAGAGGGATTCGAACCCTCGGTACGAATAATTCGTACAACGGATTAGCAATCCGACGCTTTAGTCCACTCAGCCATCTCTCCCAATGGAAAAACAATAATTACTATGTTATATTACACAAGAGGTAATACTTAAAAAACCTTTTTCTATTTCTCTTTTTTTTTTCATCGCTCTTTAACTTTAATTACTCTGTTAAATTTTTTTATTCTATTTTCTTTTTATTCTTATATTATATTACTTTCATTAAAGAATAAAGAAAAAGTTATTCTTTTATTAT